CGGTAGTATTTTAGTGTTGGTGTGGGTATATTTTTAAAGCACGAAGTATTGAAATAGGTGGTAACATTAAAATGTATTAAACTGTTTATCATGACGGTTATTTGCAAGATGTAGAGTAGAGGATTTGTGCTTTTAGGTGGTGGTTGGGGGGGGGAAAGCAAGTGTTATTAATGTTAGGGTCGAGTTTGGGGGGGGGAGAAATACTGTATATTATGTAATAATGCCAGAGATGTGACGAAAGGATCAGGGTATGTGCGACCTTGGGCGGTTGTTTGGGGTGCACTCTGAAATGCAAGAGGAAAGGAAAAAAAAAAAGGAAAACTGACCCCCGTGGAAAGAACGCTCGGCATGAGGAATTATCTCGCCATATGGGTTCCGCCAACAACTTATGCCATCTTCAGGGATGTTATGGGGATTCTACAGGTATGGACCTGAAATAGGAACCAAATGCCATTAAACCATTGAGTGAAACCCTTACAGGTTATGCCTTTGATTATAATTAATAAAATGCATTGAGGTATCAACTGATGGTCGGTTCTCATTACATAAATATTGGTACACCAAATGTAATGTGTTAAGGCATATCCATGTGTTTTATCATTTATTTTGTGAAATCATCTCATGGGAATTAAGTCGTAATATATAAGGAACGAATATTCATGTTTAAAAGTAGTGTATGGGGATAATACATATCTATGTATTAATGGTTAGATTATTAATATGGGGATTATACATACATATAATGTATGTATATAAGACGTTGGGGTGCGATTGCACAAGAAGTAGTTTACTGAGAACACAGGCTTTGGAAGCCTGAAGAGGGGGTTAAAACCCCTCCTTTTTGAGGAGGGTGTGGCATTAGAGAGGACTTAAACCTCTGACATTCGACTTACAAGACCGATGCTCTTTCACACTGAGCTACTAATGCATGATTAAAAAAGTAGTTTATTTTCTAATCATCCTGCTAAAGGTATGAGGATGAGGAAAAGGGCGAAGTAGAGGCCGGAGGCAATTTGTCCGATGATGATGTAAGGATATTCTACAGGTATTCCTCCAATTCATGTTAGAATAAGAACGTCTGCGATTAAGGTTCAGAAGAGGATTTGGGAGAGTGGGCGGAATGTGAGGCTTTGTTGTTTTGATGTGTGGAGGAAGGGGACGAGGATAAGAACTAGGATAGAAGCCAGTAGGGCTAGGACGCCTCCTAATTTGTTAGGGATTGATCGTAGGATGGCGTATGCGAATAAGAAGTATCATTCAGGTTTAATGTGAGCTGGGGTGACTAGGGGGTTAGCTGGGATGAAATTGTCAGGGTCTCCTAGGTAATTAGGGTAAAATAATGCTACTGCAGCTAATGCTGAGAGTAAGATAGTGAAGCCAAGGAGGTCTTTGTAGGTGAAGTAGGGGTGGAATGGGATTTTGTCGCAGTCTGAGTTTAGTCCTAAGGGGTTGTTAGAGCCTGTTTCGTGGAGAAAGATAAGATGAACAATAGCGGCGGCTGCCAAGATGAATGGTAGGAGAAAGTGGAAGGTGAAGAATCGAGTGAGGGTGGCGTGGTCAACTGAAAACCCTCCCCACACTCACTGGACTAGTGTGTTCCCTACATAAGGGACTGCGGACAGTAGGTTGGTAATGACGGTGGCACCTCAAAATGATATTTGTCCTCATGGGAGGACATAGCCGACGAATGCAGTGGCTATAAGTAAGAATATAAGAATAACTCCAACATTTCAGGTTTCTTTGTGAACGTAAGAGCCGTAATATAGGCCGCGGCCGATGTGGAGGTAAAGGCAGATGAAGAAGAAGGAGGCGCCATTTGCGTGAAGGTTTCGTAGGAGTCAGCCATAGTTGACGTCTCGGCAGATGTGGGCTACGGATGAGAAGGCTGTATTGATGTCAGATGTGTAGTGTATTGCTAGGAAAAGGCCTGTGGCAATTTGGGAGATTAGACATAGTCCGAGCAGTGACCCAAAGTTTCATCAAGCAGAAATGTTGGATGGGGTTGGGAGATCAATTACTATGTCGTTTACGATTTTTAGGAGGGGGTGGGACTTTCGTAGGCTTGTCATTATAGGGTTTTTTTAGTTGAATAACAACGGTGGTTTTTCACGTCACAGGTTCTGGTTAGAGTCCAGGAAGAAACTATGCAGAGTATAATAGTAATGTTGTCTTTGGGTATTATGGTGGGGATGATTTTGTTAGCTTTAAATCCTTCGCCGTTCTTTGGATCTTTAAATTTAGTGTTGCTTGTGCTTTATAGTTGTGGGATTTTAATTTTGTATGGGGGGTCTTTTTTATCGTTGGTGTTGTTAATGATTTATTTGGGTGGAATGTTGGTGGTTTTTGTGTACTCTTCAGCATTGTCTGCTGACAAAGACCCTGAGATGCCTAAGAGCATTAGTTTTATTCTTGGGTTAGGGTGATATTTTTTACTTGTTTTTGGGTTTTGACATAAAACCACGGGTGGTGATGGGTACTGGTGAAGTGTTTGTGGGGAGTTGGATTGGGATTCGGTGTTTCGGTGTGACATGGAAGGGGTGTCTATAATGTATTCTTTTGGGGGAGGGGTATTACTGGTGGGGGCGTGGGCGTTGTTGCTGACTTTGTTGGTTGTTCTGGAGTTAGTGCGGGGATCGGGGGAGGGTGGTTTACGGGCTGTTAGATTGAAATAGTGAGGAGGGTTAGGAGGGAGGTCAGGAGGAAGATAACGAGATAGGTTTTAATGGAGCCTTGTTGGATATTGCTAATGTTGGCTGCTAAAGGGCGGCTGATGTTGGCAATTGCTTTGGGTCCGGTGTTTTCTAGTCAGGTTAAGTCAATTATTTGGTTGGCAATGGTTTGTCCTAATGAGAGGTTGATTTTAGGGAAAAGTCGGTGGAAGATGGTTGGGAAGAATCCAAGCATATTTGAGAAATGGTGTGGAGCAATCTGGGGGGTGGGTTTAAGTTGTTTAGATGAGAGTGATGATAGTTCTAGGGCAATGAGAAGGCCTGTTAAGGTGACTAATATGGCACCCAACTTGGCGGTAATTGGCATGGTTATCACAGGGATTTTGTTGGGCAGGAAATTAGAAGTGAGGAGGAGACCTGCTACAATGCTGCCTCATGCTAGCCGTTTTAGTGGGTTAATTACGGCAGGGTTGTTTTCGTTGATTGGTGAAAGAGAGTTAAATCGGGGGTGGCCTATGGATACGTAGTAGATGATTCGTATACTGTAGATGGCTGTGAAGGCCGTTGCTAGTATAGTAAGGATTAGGGCTCAGGCGTTTAGTTGGGATGTGGTTAGGGCTTCAATAATAGCGTCTTTTGAGAAGAAGCCGGCTAGGAAGGGGGTCCCTGTGAGGGCAAGGCTTCCAATAGTTAGACAAGATGAGGTGAATGGAGCTAAGTGGTGTATTCCTCCTATTTTTCGAATGTCTTGTTCATCATTAAGGCTGTGAATGATGGCCCCTGAACAAAGGAAGAGCATGGCTTTAAAGAATGCATGTGTGCAGATATGAAGAAAGGCGAGTTGCGGTTGATTAAGTCCAATTGTTACCATCATGAGGCCTAGCTGACTTGAAGTTGAAAAGGCGACGATTTTTTTAATATCGTTTTGGGTGAGGGCGCAGGTGGCGGTGAATAATGTGGTTAGGGCGCCGAGGCATAAGCAAAGGGTCAAGGCTTTGGGGTTATTTTCTAAGAGAGGGCTAATTCGAATGAGTAGGAAGATGCCTGCAACGACTATTGTGCTAGAGTGGAGTAGGGCAGAGACTGGGGTTGGGCCTTCTATTGCAGACGGAAGTCAGGGGTGAAGTCCAAATTGAGCAGATTTACCTGTTGCAGCTAGGATGAGGGCAAAGAGGGGAATGGTTATGTCTAAGTTTTTTGTGGTAAAGAAGATTTGTTGGAGTTCTCATGAGTTTAGGTTAGTAGCCAGTCAGGCCATGGCAAGAATGAGGCCAATGTCTCCAACTCGGTTGTATAGGACAGCTTGTAGTGCTGCTGTGTTGGCGTCAGCTCGTGCATACCATCATCCGATAAGGAGGAAGGATATGATGCCTACTCCCTCTCAGCCAATGAAAAGTTGGAATATGTTGTTGGCAGTAGTAAGTGTAATTATTGCAATTAGGAAGATCAGGAGGTATTTAAAGAATCGGCTGATATAAGGGTCGGTGTGCATATACCATGATGCAAATTCTAGGATGGATCAGGTTACATAGAGGGCAATTGGGGTGAAGATAATGGAGTAGGAGTCGAATTTAAAGCTGATGTTGATGTCAAATGTATGGGTGTTTGTCCAGGTTAGGTTTGTGGTAACTGATTCAGCACCTTCGTTGAGAAAAAGGGCAAGGGGTAGGAGGCTGACTAGGAAGGCAAGTTTTACAGAGGTTTTTACTTGTTTTAGTGGTCAGTCATGGTGAAGGGGCTTGTAGTTAAGGGTTGTTAGGATGGGGTAGATTAGGATGACCAGGGTTATGATAAGGGTGGATGTTATGAATAAAGGGGTAGAGTGCATAGCTTTTACTTGGATTTGCACCAAGAGTTTTCGGTTCCTAAGACCGATGGATGAGCTGTTATCCTTTAAAAGCTATTATGCGAATGAGCCTCGGAGTTTAACCAAGGTGATGAAAATTAGCAGTCTTCATTGCTGCGGGCCTCTTTCGGTGGACAAGGGGGTTTTAACCCCTGTCTCTAGAATCACAATCTAGAATTTTTATTAAACTATAACCACAGGCTGCTCATCCTCAGATGAGTTCTGGTTTCATGATAAGTAGGCCAAGGGGAAGGAGGTGGAGTGTGATGAGAAGGTGTTCTCGTGTGTATGATGGGTCTATAGCTGTGAGGTGAGTAGGAGTTGGGCCTCGTTGGGTTATTAGGAATATGTAGAGGGAGTATCCTGCGGTGATCAGGGTGCCAAGGCCTGTAAGGGCAATAGTTACAGGGGATCAGTTGAATAAGGAGGTGATGATTATTAATTCTCCTATGAGGTTGGGGGTAGGAGGTAGGGCTAGGTTGGCTAGACTGGAGATGAATCATCAGGTAGTTATGAGTGGGAGTATTACTTGCATGCCGCGTGCTAGGAGCATGGTTCGACTATGGGTGCGTTCATAGTTAGTATTGGCAAGGCAGAATAGGGCAGATGATGTGAGGCCGTGGGCGATTATAAGGATTAGGGCTCCTGAAAACCCTCATGGGGTTTGGATGAGGATTCCTCCGATTACTAGGCCTATGTGGCTTACAGATGAATAAGCAATGAGGGATTTCAGGTCTGTTTGTCGTAAGCAGATGGAGCCGGTTATAATTACACCTCATATGGCAAGAATGATAAATGGGTAGCTAAGTTCTCGGGTTAGAGGCTCTAAGGTAATTAGGATTCGTATTATGCCATAACCTCCTAGTTTTAGTAGCACGGCCGCTAGGATCATTGACCCGGCAATGGGGGCTTCTACATGGGCTTTTGGGAGTCAAAGGTGGACCCCGTATAGCGGTATTTTTACTAAAAATGCCAGGATGCACCCTACTCATCAGATTTTATCTGAGTAGGAGTGTATTTCGACGTGTGGTGAGAATATAAGAGTGAGCAGGGAGAGGGATCCGTTATTATTTTGTAAAATAAGCAGGGCTACAAGAAGTGGAAGTGATCCTGCTAGGGTGTAGAATAAGAAGTATGTGCCTGCATTTAGTCGTTCTTTTTGATTACCTCACCGGGTAATTAAGATTAGGGTAGGAATTAGTGTGGCTTCAAATATTACGTAGAATAGGATTATTTCTGTAGCTGAGAAGGCGAGGATGAGGAAGAATTGTAACGAGATAAGTAGAGAGATGTATATTCGTTGTCGGTTTAAAGGTTCTTGGGAGGTATGTTTTTGGCTGGCTAGGATTATTAGTGGGAGGAGTCAGCATGATAAAATTAGGAGAGGGGTGGAGAGTGGGTCCGTAGCTAGATAGGGGTTCAAGAAGGTCCATCCTGTTTCCGAGGGTGTGTGGAACCAGAGGAAGCTTGCTAAGGCGATGATGAGGCTGTGAAGGAGTGATAGTGGTCATAGTCATTTGTGTGGTGTTAGCCATGTGGTTGGGATGAGCATGATTGTTGGAATAAGGATTTTTAGCATTGGAGGAGGTTTAGGTTTTGTATGTGATCTGAGCCATGTGTGCGGGCGGTGGCGACTATTAGGGCAAGGCCTACTCCTGCTTCACAGGCTGAGAATGCCAGAAGAATAAGGGGGGCAGGGGAGAAGCTAGGGGAAGAAGTTTGCAGGGTTCATGTAGATAGTGCAATAAATAGTGAAAGCATAATGCTTTCAAGGCAGAGGAGGGCAGAGAGTAGGTGGATGCGGTGGAAGGCTAATCCTAGTGTCCCCAGCAGGAAAGCTGATGAAAAAGAGAGTTGGGTGAGGGTCATTAGGTGAATTATGGACTTTAACCATAAGATTTTGAGTCGAAATCAAATGTTTTACTTAAACTAATTACCTATTCGGCTCATTCTAGTCCTCCTTGGGTTCATTCGTAGACTAGGCCCACCGTTAGTAAGACAAGTAGGGTTGAGGCTCAAGTAAATATCAGGGAGGGGGAGTCGAGTTGATCTCCTCAGGGTACAGGCAGTAAAAGAGCGATTTCCAGGTCAAATAGGAGGAAAAGGATTGCCACTAAGAAAAATCGGAGTGAGAAAGGAAGACGTGCTGACCCAAGGGGGTCAAAGCCGCATTCATAAGGGGATAATTTTTGATAGTCAGGAGAGGTGGAGGGTAGTCAGAATGCAACTACTGCGAGAATTATGGAAAGGGTTGAAGAGAGTAGAAGGATAGTTAGTAGAAGGCTCATTATCTTTCCTTGGATTTTAACCAAGACGGGGTGATTGGAAGTCACCAGTACTAACTTAATACTAGAAAGACTTAAGAGCCTCATCAGTAGATTGAGATATAAAGGAATAGTCAGACAACGTCTACGAAGTGTCAGTATCATGCTGCTGCCTCGAATCCGAAGTGGTGTTGGGATGTGAAGTGGTATTGGATTTGGCGCAGGAGGCAGACAGCTAGGAAGGTAGATCCGATGATGACATGCAGACCGTGGAATCCCGTGGCTACAAAGAAGGTTGAACCGTAGACACCATCTGCAATAGTGAAAGGCGCTTCATAGTATTCGATTGCTTGAAGAAGTGTAAAATAAAACCCTAGGATGATTGTGAGGGCGAGGGATTGGATAGCTTGTTTGCGTTCGCCTTCTATAATGCTGTGGTGGGCTCAAGTTACGGTAACTCCTGATGCTAGTAAGACTGCTGTGTTCAGAAGTGGGACTTCAAATGGGTTTAGGGGGGAGATTCCTGTTGGTGGTCAGCAGCCACCTAATTCGGGAGTTGGGGCTAGGCTGGAGTGGTAGAATGCCCAGAAGAACCCTAGGAAGAAGAAGACCTCAGAGGTAATGAATAGGATCATTCCGTAGCGGAGACCTTTTTGGACGGGTGGTGTGTGATGTCCTAGGAATGTGCCTTCTCGGATAATGTCTCGTCATCACTGGTATATTGTTAGTAGAAGTAGAATTAGTCCTAAGGTTATTAAGATAAGTGAGTTGAAGTGGAATCAGATAGCTAGGCCTGATGTGAGGAGGAGGGCTGCGAGGGCCCCTGTTAAAGGTCAGGGGCTGGGGTCTACTATATGGTATGGGTGTGCTTGGTGGGCCATTAGATGTTTTCTTGTAGGTAGAGGCTCAGGAGTAAGACGAAGACGTAGGCTTGGATTATTGCCACTGCAATCTCTAGAAGTGTGAGAAGGAGTAAAAGGGCTATTGTAAGGGTAGCTACTGTTGGCATGAGTGGTATGAGAGTAGTGGCCGCTGTGGCAATCAGCTGAATTAGAAGGTGACCTGCTGTGAGATTAGCCGTAAGTCGGACACCAAGGGCGAGGGGTCGAATAAAGAGGCTGATAGTCTCTACGATAACTAGGGTTGGGACTAGTGGGTTTGGGGTTCCTTCTGGAAGAAGGTGGCCAAAGGCTGCGGTTGGGTTATTTCGAAGGCCGATGATCACTGTTGCAAGTCATAGGGGAAGGGCTAGTGCCATGTTAAGGGATAGTTGGGTGGTAGGGGTAAATGTGTATGGGAGCAGGCCTAACATATTGATGGAGGTAAGGAAGACCATTAATGATGCAAATATAAGGGCTCATTTATGTCCTGTTTGGTTGAGTGGTAGGAGCAGTTGTTGAGTGAATCGATTGATGAACCAGCCTTGGAGGGTTAAGAGGCGGTTATTGGCTCACCGGGATGAAGAGGCTGGTCAGAGGGTTCATGGAAGGGCAATGGCGAGGGCAATGAGGGGGATACCTAAAATGGTTGGACTTTGGAATTGGCTGAAGAGGTTTAGTATCATGGTCAGGTTCAGGCTTTAGCTTTTTTGGGTTGGGTGTTTTGGGATGAAGGGGTATTAGGGAAGGTGTGAGTCATAATTTTAGGGACTAGAATAATAAGTAGGGTCGATCATGTAAATAATATGATTATAAATCATGGTGATGGATTTAATTGGGGCATTCACTAAGGGTGTTTGGTAGGCACCATTTTTAGCTTAAAAGGCTAATGCTAGGTCCATTTTAGCTTCTTAGTGAGGCGTCTTCAAGTATTAGGGATGTTCAGTTTTCGAAGTGTTCTAGAGGAACGGCTTCAACGGCAATTGGTATGAAGCTGTGGTTAGCTCCGCAGATTTCGGAGCATTGTCCGTAGAAAATCCCTGGGCGGGAGATAACAAAGGCTGTTTGATTTAGGCGACCTGGGACAGCGTCTATTTTTACCCCGAGGGATGGGACGGCCCATGAGTGAAGGACGTCTTCTGCAGAGATTAAGATTCGAATGGGTGAGTCAATGGGAACAACTATGTGGTGGTCGGTTTCTAATAGGCGGAATTGTCCTGGAGCCAGGTCTTGTGTGGGAATTATGTAAGAGTCGAAGGCGAGGTCGTTGAAGTCAGTGTACTCATAACTTCAATATCACTGGTGGCCTATAGCTTTGATGGTTAGGTGGGGGTCGTTGACCTCGTCCATAAGGTAGAGGATGCGAAGGGAGGGAAGTGCGATCAGAATTAGGATGATGGCTGGGAGGATAGTTCAGATGATTTCAATTTCTTGGGAGTCTAGAATGTACTTGTTTGTGAGTTTGGTGGAGACTATAGCAACAATAATGTAAAGAACTAGTGTGCTGATGAGAAAGACAATTATTAGCGCGTGGTCGTGAAAATGCAAGAGTTCTTCCATAACTGGTGAAGCTGCGTCTTGAAAACCTAATTGGGAGGGATGAGCCATTAGTTGTAAGACACGTGGGGGTTTAACCCACGACTCCTCCTCGACAAGGAGGTGTAATATCTACTTTACTAGGGTCTTATGAAGAAGGTGACAGAGTGGTTATGTGGCTGGCTTGAAACCAGTTTATGGGGGTTCAATTCCTCCCTTTCTCGTATTAAGGGTGAGCTTGGACGAATGCGGGCTCTTCAAATGTGTGGTAAGGAGGAGGGCATCCGTGTAGTCATTCTACATTTGTAGCGGTTAATTCTACTGCTTTGACTTCACGTTTGGCAGTGAAGGCTTCCCAAAGGATAAAGAGGAACATGATTACAGCTACAAGTGAGATTATAGAGCCAATTGATGAGAGACTATTTCAGAGGGCGTAGGCGTCGGGGTAGTCCGAGTATCGGCGTGGTATACCAGCTAGTCCGAGGAAATGTTGTGGGAAGAATGTCAGATTAACGCCAATGAATATAAGTGCGAAGTGGATTTTTGTTCAAGTGTTGTGGAGAGTGTAGCCTGAGAAGAGAGGGAATCAGTGAACAAATGCTCCCATGATAGCAAATACAGCCCCTATTGATAAAACGTAGTGGAAGTGGGCTACAACGTAGTATGTGTCGTGCAGGACGATGTCTAAGGAGGAGTTAGCAAGGACGATCCCTGTTAGACCTCCTACAGTGAAGAGGAAGATAAAGCCCAGGGCCCATAGTATAGGGGTGTCTCATTTGATTGAGCCTCCGTGAAGGGTGGCAAGTCAGCTGAAAACCTTAACACCTGTTGGGATGGCAATAATTATGGTTGCTGAAGTGAAGTAGGCTCGAGTATCTACATCTATGCCTACCGTGAATATATGGTGTGCTCAAACGATGAAGCCGAGGAGGCCGATTGCTATCATTGCTCAAACCATGCCCATGTAACCGAATGGTTCTTTTTTGCCGGAGTAATAGGCTACAATGTGAGAGATCATTCCAAAGCCAGGTAGGATGAGAATGTAGACTTCAGGGTGACCAAAGAACCAGAAAAGGTGTTGATATAGAATAGGATCTCCCCCTCCTGCCGGGTCAAAGAAGGTTGTGTTGAGGTTTCGGTCAGTAAGGAGTATTGTAATTGCTGCTGCAAGAACTGGCAGGGAGAGTAGGAGTAGAACTGCAGTAATTAGTACTGCTCATACAAACAGTGGGGTTTGGTATTGGGAGGCGGCAGCAGGTTTTATGTTGATAATTGTTGTGATGAAGTTGATTGCACCGAGGATAGAGGAGACCCCCGCTAAGTGAAGGGAGAAAATTGTAAGATCTACAGAGGCCCCTGCGTGGGCTAGGTTGCTAGCCAGAGGGGGGTAAACAGTTCATCCAGTGCCTGCCCCTGCTTCTACGCCGGAAGAAGCTAGCAGAAGAAGGAATGAGGGTGGGAGAAGTCAAAAGCTTATGTTATTTATGCGAGGGAAGGCTATGTCGGGGGCTCCAATCATGAGGGGGACTAGTCAGTTTCCAAAGCCACCAATCATAATTGGTATGACTATGAAGAAGATTATGACAAACGCATGGGCTGTGACGATAACATTGTAAATCTGATCATCACCTAGGAGGGCCCCTGGTTGGCTTAGTTCCGCTCGAATGAGGAGGCTAAGGGCTGTACCTACTATGCCTGCTCAGGCACCAAATACTAGGTAGAGGGTGCCGATGTCTTTGTGGTTAGTTGAGAATAGTCAGCGTGTGATTGTCACAGGTAGGATGGCTGAGAGTTAAGTGGCGGATTGTAGCCCCGTGTACAGAGGTTAGAGTCCTCTTTCTACCAAGCCCTGGGGTGTTACATGCTAGATTGCAAATCTAGAGAGACAGATTAGCGTCTGTCAGGGCTTATTATGTTATTAGACAAAAGCTCGCAGGTTTGAGCGCTTAGCTGTTAACTAAGAGGTTGCAGGATCGAGGCCTGCTTGTCTAGTTAAGGCTTTAGCTTAATTAAAGTACCTGTTTTGCATGCAGGAGATGTGAGATAATAGCTCGCAAGTCTTGTAGGGACTGGAAGATTTTCACTTCCGCTGAGAGCTTTGAAGGCTCTTGGTCTGGAGTACTAACCTAAGTCTCTTGTTAGTTGAAGATGGAAAGGATCTGGGGGGTTAGTGGGAGTAGGAGAATGGATAACAAAGTCATGGTGGCTAGTGGTAAAACTTCTAAGTTTGTCTGTGTTCGTCACGGTGAAATTCCTGTTGTATTATTCGGGGCTATGGTGAGGGTGATTGCATATGAGACACGGAGGTAAAAGTAAAGGCTTAGCAGAGCGCTAAGGGCGCCTATGGTAGCGGCTAAAGCTAGGTCTTGTTTTGTTAGTTCTTGGAGGATTAACCATTTTGGTATAAAGCCTGTGAGGGGAGGGAGGCCTCCTAGCGATAGTAGGATTAGGGGGAGTAGTGCAGTGGTAACTGGGGTTACGGCCCAAGATGTAGATAGGGAGTTAATTGTTGTGGTGTTTTTTAGGTGGAAGATAAGGAATGAAGATGATGTTATTAAAATATAGATAGCTAGGGCTAATCACGAGAGGGTCGGTGAGAATTGGATAATAACGACCATTCATCCGAGGTGGGCAATAGATGAATAGGCTAAGACTTTTCGAAGTTGGGTTTGGTTCATTCCGCCCCAACCTCCGACTAGTATAGAAAGAATGCCCAGGAGAACTAAGGGCACTTGATTATTTGGTTGAAGTTGGATAAGAATTGCGAACGGGGCGATTTTTTGCCATGTGGATATGATGAGGCCTGTGGTTAGGTTTAGTCCTTGAAGGACTTCTGGTAATCAAGAGTGAAGTGGGGCTAGGCCAATTTTTAGGGCGAGGGCAATAGTGACTAAGGCCAGAGGAAGTGGGTGAGTTATTTGTTGTAGCCCTCATTGACCTGTCAACCAGGCATTAGTTGAACTGGAGAATAAGATTGTAGCCGCTGCAGTGGCTTGAACCAGGAAGTATTTTGTAGTGGCTTCAATGGCTCGAGGGTGGCGAGGTCGAGCCATGAGTGGGATAATTGCTAAGGTGTTGACTTCTAAGCCAATTCAAGCAATTAGTCAGTGTGTGCTGGTAACTGTAAGGATGGTTCCTGTAAGCAAGCCGAAAAGCAGAGTGATTAAGATGAAAGGGTTCATTCGTAAAGGAGGGGTTTTAACCTTCATTTTCAGGGTATGGGCCTGAGAGCTTGAATTAGCTGACTTTACTAGAAAGTGGTGTAGCGGAAGCACTGAGAGTTTTGATCTCTCCAGGTAGGGTTCGAATCCCTTTTTTCTAAGGAGCTGGAAGGGTTTTAACCTTCATGATCCACTCTATCAAAGTGGTCCTTTATTTCAGGCACAGCTCCTACACTTGAGGAGGGAGGCCAGCAGTTGAAATTGGTAGGGCCAAGTGTAGAATAAGGAGTGCCAAGGTAAGAGGGAGGAAGTTTTTTCAGGTGAGGTGCATGAGTTGGTCATAACGAAACCGCGGGAAGGACGCTCGCACTCAGAGGAAAACTAGAGACAGCGTAGCTGCTTTGATTATGAAGTTCATGGTGGTGAGTTCTGGGAGGGTTGGTAGGTGAAATGCCCCCAGGAAAAGTACAGCGGAAAGTGTGTTCATCAGAAGGATGTTGGCATACTCGGCTAGGAAAAACAAGGCGAATGGGCCTCCTGCGTACTCTACATTAAAGCCTGAAACTAATTCAGACTCTCCTTCGGTCAGATCGAAAGGGGCTCGATTTGTCTCTGCCAGTGTTGAGATGTATCATATGGCTGCCAATGGTCAGGCTGGGAGTATAAGCCATACGCTTTCTTGGGAGACACTGAATGAGTTGAGTGTGAAGTTTCCTGATAGAATAATAAGTGAGAGGAGGATTAGTGCCAGGGTAACCTCGTAGGAAATTGTTTGTGCAACGGCCCGTAGGGCTCCAATAAGGGCGTATTTTGAATTAGAGGCTCAGCCAGAGCCTAGGATGGAGTAGACTGCCAAGCTAGAAATAGCAAGAATGAACATAAGTGTTAGGTTTAAGTCAAGGATAGAGTAGGGGAATGGGATCGGGGCTCACAAGGTTATGGCTAAGGAGAAGGCTAACATGGGAGCAAGGATAAATAGAAAGGGGGAGGAGGTAGAGGGGCGTACAGGTTCTTTAATGAAGAGTTTGACACCATCGGCAATGGGCTGGAGAAGACCGAAAGGCCCAACAATGTTTGGCCCTTTCCGTAGCTGCATGTAACCTAGAACTTTTCGTTCTACAAGGGTCAGGAAGGCAACAGCTAAAAGAATAGGGATGATAAGGGCTAGGGGGTGTAAGAGGTGGGTAATAAGTGCTGAAGTCATAGTTAGGGAGAGGATTTGAACCTCTGTTTCAAGGGTTTAAGGCTTTTGCATTTCTCCGGGCTCTGCCACACTAACGTGTTGTTATTTTCTTCAACTTGTTTATGCGCTCTTTTACCTGTTTGAGTTGATTTCAGCAGGTGAGAGGGAGGCTTGCTGTTAGCATGGGCCTTTTCTTTTCGGTCCTTTCGTACTAGAAAAGATCGCTTCATAGATAGAAACTGACCTGGATTACTCCGGTCTGAACTCAGATCACGTAGGACTTTAATCGTTGAACAAACGAACCCTTAATAGCGGTTGCACCATTAGGATGTCCTGATCCAACATCGAGGTCGTAAACCCTCTTGTCGATATGGGCTCTTAAAGAGGATTGCGCTGTTATCCCTAGGGTAACTCGGTTCGTTAATCGGCCGCAGCCGGATCATATACTGGTCAAAAGTTTTGCTACTTAGAGTGGTGGCTCTTAGTTTTAAAAGTGTTCTTTCACTCCACATGGGGGTTTTTTGGTACCCCGCGGTCGCCCCAACCAAAAACATTCAAGCAGGTCTCCCTTAGTTTGGTGCTGTTATTTCAGGGCTTTGACAGGGTCTGCTTTGCGTCTAAAGCTCCATAGGGTCTTCTCGTCTTATGGTCCTATTCCCGCTTCTGCACGGGAAGATCAAGTTCATTGACTAAAAAGAGGAGACAGTTAAGCCCTCGTCATGCCATTCATACAGGTCCACATTTAAAGGACAAGTGATTGCGCTACCTTTGCACGGTCAAAATACCGCGGCCGTTAAACACATGGTCACAGGGCAGGCAAGACCTCTTATTCTTAGTTGTAGCAAGAGGCGATGTTTTTGGTAAACAGGCGAGGCTTTTATTGTTTGCCGAGTTCCTTCTCTTTTCTGTTGTCTTTCCTTTTTAGCACACCAGTGTGGGGTTAACGGAATGGTAGTGGGCGGTTTTCTTGTATCTAGGTTAGTTGCCCAGTGCTCTCTTTGATTGGGTCCGTTGAGTTTCGGTGGGGGTTCGTTCCGGTGTACACTTGTGCTTGGAGGGGGTCGGCCCCCTTATTACTCATATTAGCATAATTTCTTCTATGTCTGCATAGAAAAGCCCGATAGGTTAGTACAGGGGTTAAGAGAGGTTATCAGAATAATAGGGGGAGTAGTGTTTGAGCTTTAACGCTTTCTGAAAGGGTGGCTGCTTCTAAGCCAACTTAGTCACATTTCCTTAAAAATTATGATCTTTATCCTCCTGTAAAAATTGTATTTTTGGTCAAAAGGGCTGTACCCCTTTTGACTAACTTTTTTGTTTTCTCTGAATGTCTGTGGTGTATTGTTGAGTTGAGAAGTCAAAAAGCTGAGCTTAGACTCGGTTCTCGGGCAACCAGCTATAACTAGATTCGGTAGGTTTGTCACCTCTACTCAAAGCTCTTCCCACTCTTTTGCCACAGAGACGGGTGTGCCCTAATGTAGGCTGTCTTGGAGTAGCTCATCTAGTTTCGGGGAATTGGACTAAAATTCTTTTTGCCCAAGTTTTTCTGGCTAACTCATGATGCAAAAGGTACGAGGTGTAATCTCTGCTTTGTTTTACTTAACTGGGTTTTTTCATTTCTCTTTCAGCGTTCCCTTGCGGTACTAAGTCTATTGCTCCAATATGTCCTTTTCTATCTCCTATACTAAGGGGGAAAAATGATTTGTTGTGTTGGTTAAGGGGTTGAGGGGGTATAAATAATTTTTTGTTGTATTTTGAAGGGGGCTAGCTGTTGGGTGTCGGGGCAGTCCGATTTGCACGGGCATTTACTCGGTGTAAGGGAGGTGCTTTGAGCTGTTAAGCTATGCTCCGATTTGTCCAAGTGCACCTTCCGGTACACTTACCATGTTACGACTTGCCTCCCTTTTTCTTTGTGATGTTGAATTATGTAGATAAAAGGATAGAATTTAGGGAGAGTGACGGGCGGTGTGTGCGTGCTTCATATCCGGTTTCAGCGAGACACTCTTGTTCTTGCTTACTGCTAAATCCACCTTCAGATGTGTGTTTCAACACATCTTTCGTGGTTCTCTTAGAAGAGAATGTAGCCAATTTTATGCCCCTTCATGGGCTACACCTCGACCTGACTTTTTTGGCTGTGCCAATTTTGCCTACTGTTTAACTCTCATGAGGTAAGCTGGCGACGGCGGTATATAGGCGGTTTGAGCAAGAAGGGGTAAGGTTAAACGGGGAAGATCGGTTCTAAAACAGGCTCCTCTAGATGGGTTTAAAGCACCGCCAAGTCCTTTGGTTTTCAAGCTAGTGCTCGTAGTAACCAGGCGAATGCATAGTTGTAATATTATGTCATGTTTAGGGGTAGGCATAGTGGGGTATCTAATCCCAGTTTGTGCCCTAGCTTTCGTGGGTTCAAGTATGGTGAGGTTACTTTCGTGGTTGTTCTTCATTTCCTCGGAAGCGTATAACAGCCTTGAGGGTGTTCGACCTCAGTGGGTTTTGTACTTTAACCACCCTTTACGCCGGGGGCTAACAACTTGGGTCACACGTCTAACCGCGGTGGCTGGCACGAGTTTGACCGGCCCTAATAGTCGTAACTAGGTCAAGTTTTCACTTATGGCCTAATGTTTATCACTGCTGAAATCCCTTGGGGGTGTGGCAAAGCTAGGTGTCTTGGGCTACATTGTGTGTGTGCCTGATACCAGTTTTCAATGTTCTTGGCAGAGCGGTTGGGGGTGTTTTCACTGGGGTGCGGATACTTGCATGTGTAAGTTCGACTAGGGTTGTTAGCAAAGTCAGGACCAAGCTTTTATGTCTGTGGGACGTTTTAATGTCCATCTTAGCATCTTCAGTACTATGCTTTAAGTTAAGCTACTACAGG